TGGGACTCCATTGCTGTCATTTCATATGTATATGGTTATAATTATTTACGCTCCCAGTGCGCTTATGATGTAGCACCGGGTGGATTTTTAGCTAGTGTGTATCATCTTACGAGAATACAGTATGGTATAGATAAACCTGAAGAGGTATGCATAAAAGTCTTTGTCCCAAGGAATAGTCCTAGAATACCATCTGTTTTCTGGGTTTGGAGAAGTGCGGATTTTCAAGAACGGGAATCGTATGATCTGTTGGGAATCTTTTATAATAATCATCCACGCCTTAAACGTATTTTGATGCCTGAAAGTTGGATAGGCTGGCCCCTACGTAAGGACTATATTACTCCAAATTTCTATGAAATACAAGATGCTCATTGAATGACAAGAAACTAATGTTAACTTATATAACAATGACACTACGTCAGAATTTATTCAATTCAAGGAATATTTTTACGTCCTGTTTCAGATGAAACAGAGTAACTGGACTCTAATTCGTATTCTAGACGGGCTAAAAGCTAAAAAGAAAGGGGCTTCAATTCCCCAATTTGTATGCATTTCGTATGAGCAAAAAAAACAATAGAATAGGATGAATCAAAAGAGTTCTATACCATGTACCATGAACTTTGTACCGCGCATATTAATATTACTTAGAGGGATCTCAGGAAGTAAAATACAATTAAGTAAAGTATAAGTAGGAGTGAAAAAATAGAATAAATATAAAAACAAAATTAAGAAATACAATATGAAGGCTTAACATTTAGGTGATAAAAAGCACAGTAAAAAAAGAGAGCATAATCCCATTTTGTTCTTTACCAGACATAACATATATTTTACCCCATCTCAAAAAAATGGAGATATATCCATACACTAACACTATACCATATATCTTAATATACCTAGATGAATATAATTTAGGTATACATATAACATATATAATTAAATTATAATGCTAGAGGCTATTAATGATAATAAATATATATCTCGATTAGTCTCGATTAATTTGTATTAATAATTATTTGATCCATTATTTACGTGTCAGGAACCAGATTTGAACTGGTGACACGAGGATTTTCAGTCCTCTGCTCTACCAACTGAGCTATCCCGACCTTTTCCCCGCATTATCCTAGTAGAGCACTTTATCAATTAAAGGGACTAAAAAAGTAAGAAAGTATTAAAAAATCTTACCCAGCCCCTGAATTTATTAGATAAAAAAAAAAAGATAAGATCAAAAAAGTAGTCTAGGAAGTATAGTTAAGTTAGTAATAAAAATAGGCTTTTATTGGGGATAGAGGGACTTGAACCCTCACGACTTATAAAGTCGACGGATTTTCCTTTTACTATAAATTTCATTGTTGTCGGTATTGACACGTAGAATGGGACTCTCTCTTTATTCTCGTTCGAATAATCGGTTTTTCAAAAGATCTATCAGACTTTGGAATGAATAATTTGATCACTTAATATTCGATTCTTCTTCCAACTTCGATTGGAATATCGAATGGAATAGATCACAATAATTCTTAAATTTTTCATATATAATGGATTTGGGCTGCGATTAATCAATCGTTTACTATGTGAGTATGTATATCTACATATATAGGGCGGGTATCTTTTCAAAAATTTTGATAGAAGGATTCCGGCTACTAGCGCATGTAACGTAATCAACTCCATTTGTTAGAACAGCTTCCATTGAGTCTCTGCACCTATCCTTTTTTTTATTGTAGTTTAATTTTGATATTATTATATTAATATAATATTAAAACTATAAATTACAAATTAAACCCTCCTTTTTTGAAAAAAAAAAAAGATTTGGCTCAGGATTGCCCATTTTTAATTCCGGGGTTTCTCTGAATTTGGAAGTTATCACTTAGCAGGTTTCCATACCAAGGCTCAATTTAATCAAGTCCGTAGCGTCTACCGATTTCGCCATATCCCCTTTTGCGACAGGATCTAGTTGTAATTCTATTCAACTCTTTTATTTATTTATCTTGGAATCGTTGCGTTGAATTAATTATATAATGATTCTTATATCTAAAAAATGTATGCCACTTTTTTCGCCATCCTCTATAATTTCATTTTCATTGTATTGAATGAATCATATTAGTTCTAATCAGACATGATTCTATCATTGATGTGTCCCCAATTCAATATGAATAGATATATCCCACATATATATGTCTCCTCTCTTCATTTTGAGTTTAAAAGCGCGATTTGTAATACTGGAAGGATCGATACCCATTATTTTTTTTTCGCCCTATCTTCTCCTTTATGAATGAAAACAAAGGAATGTCTTATTCTAATTATAACTTTATTATAACTTGAATTGTATCTTTTATCTTTTCTTAGGCTGGATTCACTATCATTATATAATAATTTATAGAATATACAATATAATTAATTAGCATAATTTGGTGTAACTGTTCTAAGAAAGAATTAGACTTTTCTAAAATAATAATATCAAATTAATATTCTATTTTTAAGTAATAATATGGAAATATTATTGATTTTATAGTATTATAATATAATTAAGTATATATTTATACTATAAATATATACTATAAATAAAATTTAAATAAAATATTATAAAAAAAAAAATATATTAATTAAATTTTATTAATTTATAGCTGATATATCAAATATGGTAGTTTCCGGAATCCCTATTCACTATTTCTATTTCTGCTATGTGAGCGTGAGCCCGCTTAGCTCAGAGGTTAGAGCATCGCATTTGTAATGCGATGGTCATCGGTTCGATTCCGATAGCCGGCTTTTATCTATCGATTTTTCCATGATTGATAATCTCTTCTCCCCCCTTTCTTCAAATATCGGTCGCTGATCTATTATATCGTATTAACATGAATAAAAAATGGATTGGAGTGGAACGATTAGATCTCTCACAAAATAAATAATAAAACAGAGACTTAACTTCCTTACTATCATATACAAATACAAAAAATCTAGATATTGATACAATGCATTCCATTCTATTTTCATTCTACTGAAGTATTGTATACTTCAGTAGATTTAGCCTTGCATTGTTTATCCTTTAGTTCAGTCTTAATTTAGATTTTTATTTAAAAATTTCAATAAAAAAAAGGAGTTTTATGTCTCGTTACCGAGGGCCTCGTTTCAAAAAAATACGCCGTCTGGGGGCTTTACCTGGATTAACTAGTAAAAGGCCTAGATCTGGAAATGATCTTAAAAACCAATTGCGTTCTGGGAAAAGATCGCAATATCGTATTCGTCTAGAAGAAAAACAGAAATTGCGTTTTCATTATGGTCTGACAGAACGACAATTACTTAGATATGTACATATCGCTGGAAAAGCCAAAGGGTCAACAGGTCAGGTTTTACTACAGCTACTTGAGATGCGTTTGGATAACATACTTTTTCGATTGGGTATGGCTTCAACCATTCCTGGAGCCAGACAATTAGTTAACCATAGACATATTTTAGTTAATGGTCGTGTAGTAGATATACCAAGTTATCGTTGCAAACCCCGAGATATTATTACTACGAAGGATAAACAAAAATCGAAAGCTCTGATTCAAAATTATATTGCTTCATCGCTCCGCGAGGAATTGCCAAAACATTTGACTATTGACTCATTCCAATATAAAGGATTAGTAAATCAAATAATAGATAGTAAGTGGATTGGTTTGAAAATAAATGAGTTGTTAGTCGTAGAATATTATTCCCGTCAGACTTGAACCTAATAAAAATAACAAAGAAAGGTTCAGACAATTTGACTTTATACCATACCCTTTTTGTCGAAGGAAATCTATTTAAGAGCCGTGATCCACATTTTTCTTATTTTATTCACGTATCACAAATAGATCTGCAGTAATATTTTTTTTTTTCTTTTTTAGTTTTCTCATATTTGTATTTTACGTACCACAGTAATGTAATTAGGAATAGAGAATATCTTCAAATAAAGTTCTTACTTACTGTTGGAATAATGCTATCCATTGTTATTTTATTTGATACATTGTGGTCGGTAACGTTGGTGACTCGATAGAAACGGAAAGAGAGGGATTCGAACCCTCGGTAAGCAAAAGCCTACATAGCAGTTCCAATGCTACGCCTTGAACCACTCGGCCATCTCTCCTTCATAATCTTATTATTGGCCATAAACCAAGTGAAGTGAATAGCGAGTCATTCATATTAGTACACTATGGGTACGACCAATCAATGGTTCCATAGGAATAAAAGATTCCTTTCAACTTTCATAATTTCTCCACAGCAATTTCCTTAATGGATTTTTCTATTTCAATTGTATGATACATACGCTTTATGCAAATCAAAGAGATGGTTACTCTCCTCGATTTTTTCATGGAATCATTATTCCATTCTTTATTTTTCCTCTTTTCTTTTGATTATAACCAAATCAAAACTTTTCGAGTTACCAGAATCTATAGTAAAATAAAGTCCTTGGTTAGTCAACTTAGATAAAATTGTACATAGTTCCTACAAATTTAGTAGTATACTGATAATTTTGTAGGAAATCCAATCTGATTCAAATATTTCATATCTCATCCCCCCTGTCCAAAAGGGCACAGGAAGATCCACATATTTTTTAGAATTAGTCTATTTTTATGATATTTCGTACTACTGTACAATTTTGTGGAATCATTTTCTTTTGTGAAAATGGGAAGAATTATAGAATGGATTGTTAATTATGCCTAGATCCCGGATAAATGGAAATTTTATTGATAAGACTTCTTCAATTGTAGCCAATATCTTATTACGAATAATTCCGACAACTTCAGGGGAAAAAAAGGCATTTACCTATTACAGAGATGGTGCGATTTGATTTTTTTTTTTTTTTTTTTTTTTATTGCTTTTTTAGACCTTACTAAATCTGAGAGATGGTTTGGGATATAAAGAAAGAAATTATTTAAATATTAAATAAACCGACGCTTGGTGAAGGTGAAGTTTAAAGATAGAACAATTCCTTCTGTCGTGTATCCTCGATTGATGCGGCTTCAGATGCTTTAATTATCAATTTTAGT